GCTAGCGTGGTTTACTTAAAGCGTAACACTGAAGATGTTAAGATGGGCCCTAGAAAGTCCCGTTGGCACAAAGGCTTGGTCCTGACTTTACTATCAGCTTTAGCTATATTTACACATGCAAGTATCCGCACCCCCGTGAAAATGCCCACCCCTGTTTTCCGCCTCGAAAACAAGGAGCTGGTATCAGGCACACTAACTGTAGCCCACGACGCCTAGCTTTGCCACACCCCCAAGGGAACTCAGCAGTGATAGACATTAAGCCATGAGCGAAAGCTTGACTTAGTTAAAGCTAAGAGGGCCGGTAAAACTCGTGCCAGCAACCGCGGTTATACGAGAGGCCCAAGTTGATAGGTATCGGCGTAAAGGGTGGTTAGGGAAATATTAAATAATAAAGCCGAACATCTTCAACGCTGTTATACGCTCTCGAAGACTCGAAGCCCCACCACGAAAGTGGCTTTACCTCCCCCGAACCCACGAAAGCCAGGGTACAAACTGGGATTAGAGACCCCACTATGCCTGGCCGTAAACATTGATAAGATATTACACGCATTATCCGCCTGGGTACTACGAGCGCTAGCTTAAAACCCGAAGGACTTGGCGGTGCTTTAGACCCCCCTAGAGGAGCCTGTTTCTAGAACCGATAATCCCCGTTCAACCTCACCCCTCCCTGTTAATACTGCCTATATACCGCCGTCGCCAGCCCACCCTGTGAGGGACCTATAGTGGGCCAAACTGGTAACACCCCTAATGTCAGGTCGAGGTGTAGCGTATGGAGGGGGATGCAATGGGCTACATTCGCTGTAACAGCGAATCACGAAAGACATGCTGAAACTCATGTCTGAAGGTGGATTTAGCAGTAAGGGGAGAGCAGAGTGCCCCCCTGAAGTCGGCTCTGAAGCGTGCACACATCGCCCGTCACTCTCCCCGAATCAGTCTACACTGGTAATTAACAACATGACGTAAAAGAGGGGAGGCAAGTCGTAACATGGTAAGTGTACCGGAAGGTGCACTTGGATAAATCAGGGTATAGCTAAGATAGAAAAGCGCCTCCCTTACACTGAGAAGACATCCGTGCAAATCGGATTATCCTGACGCCTTGCAGCTAGCCCACTAAAAATGAAAACAACATATCAATTAAATAACCCCTAATACACTAAATACCCAATAAACAAATCATTTTACCCCCTTAGTATGGGCGACAGAAAAGGGTCAAGGAGCAATAGAGAAAGTACCGCAAGGGAAAGCTGAAAGAGAAATGAAATAAATCAGTCCAAGCTTAATGAAGCAGAGATTAAGGCTCGTACCTTTTGCATCATGATTTAGCTAGTACCTATCAAGCAAAGAGAACTTTAGTTTGAACCCCCGAAACCAAGTGAGCTACTCCAAGACAGCCAAACAATAGGGCGAACCCGTCTCTGTGGCAAAAGAGTGGGATGAGCTTCGAGTAGAGGTGACAGACCTACCGAACTTGGTTATAGCTGGTTGCCCGGGAAATGAATAGCAGTTCAGCCCTACGGCTTCTCCTTTCAAGCCTGATTACTGTTACTGACAGCAAAGAATTACCGTAGGAGTTAATCAAAGGGGGTACAGCCCCTTTGATATAGGACACAACCTTCCCAGGAGGGTAAAGATCATAATTAATTAAGGCCGTGTGTTCGGGTGGGCTTAAGAGCAGCCATCCCAACAGAAAGCGTTAAACCTCGGACATGCCTTCGCCAATTATTCGGATAATACTATCCCAACCCCCTAACCTTACCGGGCCGCTCCATACCACTATGGAAGTGACCATGCTAATATGAGTAATAAGAGAGCTAAGACTCTCTCCTTGCACAAGTGTATGTCGGAACGAACCCGCACCGAACATTAACGGCCCCAAGAATAGAGGGGAATGAATTATAAATAAATAACAAGAAAATCACTCAATCGTTAACCGTTAACCCCACACTGGTGTGCCTCTAGGGAAAGACTAAAAGAAAAAGAAGGAACTCGGCAAACATAATTAAAGCCTCGCCTGTTTACCAAAAACATCGCCTCTTGCAAAATCAATGAATAAGAGGTCCCGCCTGCCCTGTGACTTTTATGTTTAACGGCCGCGGTACTTTGACCGTGCGAAGGTAGCGCAATCACTTGTCTTTTAAATGGAGACCTGTATGAATGGCTTAACGAGGGCTTAACTGTCTCCTTTTTCCAGTCAATGAAATTGATCTCCCCGTGCAGAAGCGGGGATAAGAACATAAGACGAGAAGACCCTATGGAGCTTTAGACACCAAGACAGACCATGTTAAGAACCCCTTAATAAAGAGTAAAACAAGATGAACCCTGTCCACATGTCTTTGGTTGGGGCGACCGCGGGGAAACAAACAACCCCCGTGCGGACTGGGAGCACTATTCCTAAAAGCAAGAACCGCAGTTCTAACTAACAGAACTTCTGACCTACAAGATCCGGCAACGCCGATCAACGGACCGAGTTACCCTAGGGATAACAGCGCAATCCCCTTTGAGAGCCCATATCGATGAGGGGGTTTACGACCTCGATGTTGGATCAGGACATCCTGATGGTGCAGCCGCTATTAAGGGTTCGTTTGTTCAACGATTAAAGTCCTACGTGATCTGAGTTCAGACCGGAGTAATCCAGGTCAGTTTCTATCTATGGAGCGAGCTTTTCTAGTACGAAAGGACCGAGAAGAAGGGGCCAATGTTCCAAGTAAGCCTCCCCCTTATCTACTGAAGACAACTAAAATGGGTAAAAGGGCGCATCTCGCCTACCTTAGACAACGGTATGCTGGGGTGGCAGAGTCCGGCCACTGCAGAAGACCTAAGCTCTTTACACAGAGGTTCAAATCCTCTCCTCAGCTATGATCTCAATGCTAGTTACCCACATCATCAACCCACTGGCCTTTATTGTTCCAGTACTCCTTGCAGTTGCATTCCTTACCCTCCTTGAGCGTAAAGTTCTAGGATACATACAATTACGTAAAGGCCCTAATGTAGTCGGACCTTACGGCCTCCTCCAACCAATTGCAGACGGCGTAAAACTCTTTATCAAAGAACCGGTCCGGCCCTCAACTTCTTCCCCAGTACTCTTCCTACTTGCTCCTATACTAGCTCTTACCCTGGCGCTCACTCTTTGAGCCCCTATACCAATACCCTATCCAGTTACCGATCTAAACCTCGGTATTCTATTTATCCTAGCATTGTCAAGTCTTGCAGTCTACTCAATCCTCGGCTCGGGCTGAGCTTCAAATTCAAAATATGCCTTAATTGGGGCACTCCGTGCAGTTGCACAGACTATTTCCTATGAAGTGAGCCTAGGACTAATTCTACTCTGTATCATTATTTTTACAGGCGGGTTTACACTACAAATGTTTAATGTAGCCCAAGAAAGCATCTGATTAGTCGTACCAGCATGACCCCTCGCCGCAATGTGGTATATCTCCACTTTAGCCGAGACAAACCGGGCCCCCTTTGACCTTACAGAAGGTGAATCTGAGCTTGTATCAGGCTTTAATGTAGAATACGCTGGCGGGCCCTTCGCCTTATTTTTCCTTGCCGAATACGCCAATATCCTCCTTATAAATACTCTATCAGCCACACTCTTCCTAGGCGCCTCCCATATTCCCACCCTGCCAGAACTTACAGCTGCCAACCTAATAACCAAAGCCGCACTACTCTCTATTGTTTTCCTATGAGTTCGTGCTTCATATCCCCGATTCCGCTACGACCAACTCATGCACCTGATCTGAAAAAATTTCCTGCCTCTTACACTAGCACTGGTTATCTGACACTTGTCCCTCCCCATTGCTTTCGCAGGACTCCCGCCGCATCTCTAAGGCTAGGAGGCGTGCCCGAAGCCTAAGGGCCACTTTGATAGAGTGGATGATGGGGGTTAAAGTCCCCCCGCCTCCTTTTAGAAAGAAGGGATTCGAACCCTACCTAAAGAGATCAAAACTCTTGGTGCTTCCACTACACCACTTCCTAGTAAAGTCAGCTAATGTTAAGCTCTTGGGCCCATGCCCCAAAAATGTGGGTTAAAATCCCTCCTTTGCTATGTGGCTCCTGCACTAACTACCCTTTTATTGTTTGCACTTGGCCTCGGAACAACCGTTACATTCGCCAGCTCGCACTGGCTTGTAGCCTGAATGGGGCTTGAAATTAATACCCTCGCCATCCTACCGCTTATGGCACGACGACACCACCCTCGAGCAATCGAAGCTACTACCAAGTATTTTCTCATTCAAGTAACTGGGGCAGCCCTACTACTATTTGCCACTTGCTCGAACGCCTGATTAACCGGCGAATGAGAGATCAAGCAAACAGGCCACGCCTACCCAACCACCGTAGCCATAGTCGCCCTCGCCCTAAAACTAGGACTAGCACCATTACATATTTGATTACCAGAGGTACTCCAAGGATTAGATTTATCCGTCGGCCTTCTCCTATCAACTTGACAAAAACTAGCCCCCCTAATTCTCCTAGTACAAATCACCCCTCCAAATTCTAGTCTTCTTATTATCCTAGGCGTAGCCTCAACACTACTAGCAGGCTGAGCTGGCCTTAACCAGACCCAAGTCCGGAAAATCCTTGCCTACTCATCCATTGCGCATCTAGGCTGAATGGTAGTAGTCATCCAATTCTCCTACTCCCTCACACTCCTCACCCTCCTTATCTACACTATTATAACCATCTCAGCTTTCCTTGTTTTTAACATGAACAAGTCAACCACCATTAATGCCCTAAGCGTATCCTGAGCAAAAGCACCCGCCATCACAGCCCTTACTCCACTAATCCTCTTATCCCTAGGTGGCCTCCCGCCGCTTACAGGCTTCATAACCAAATGACTAATCCTGCAAGAACTAACAAAACAAGGTCTATCCTCCCTAGCCACACTTGCCGCACTCTCCGCCCTTCTCAGCCTATATTTCTACCTCCGACTCTCCTACGCTATAACACTTACAATATCCCCTAATAATACAGCAGGCACCACTCCTTGACGCTTAACCTCCACCAAACATACGCTTCCCATTGCCACATTTACCATGGCTACCCTACTGCTTCTACCACTTACACCAGCCATCGCCGCCCTACTGGCACAATAAGAGGGGCTTAGGTTAATGTTAGACCAAGAGCCTTCAAAGCTCTAAACGTGGGTTAAAATCCCTCAGCCCCTGTAAGACCAGCGGGACATTATCCCACATCTCCTGCGTGCAAAGCAGGCACTTTAATTAAGCTATGGCCTTTCTAGATGAGAAGGCCTCGATCCTACAAACTCTTAGTTAACAGCTAAGCGCTCAAACCAGCGAGCATTCATCTACCTTTCCCCGCCTTCCGGAAAAAAAGGCGGGGAAAGCCCCGGCAGGCGACTAGCCTGCTTCTTCAGATTTGCAATCTAATATGTTAAACACCTCAGGGCTTGATAAGAAGGGGAATTGAACCCCTGTATGTGGGGCTACAATCCACCGCTTAGTACTCAGCCATCTTACCTGTGGCAGTCACACGCTGATTTTTCTCAACTAACCACAAAGATATTGGCACCCTTTACCTAGTCTTCGGTGCTTGGGCCGGTATGGTAGGAACTGCTTTAAGCCTTCTTATTCGTGCCGAGCTCAGCCAACCAGGCGCTCTTTTAGGAGACGACCAAATTTATAACGTAATTGTTACAGCACATGCCTTTGTAATAATTTTCTTTATGGTAATGCCAATCATGATCGGCGGGTTCGGAAACTGACTCATCCCACTAATGATTGGTGCGCCAGATATGGCTTTCCCTCGAATGAACAATATGAGCTTTTGACTCCTTCCTCCATCTTTCCTCCTACTACTTGCCTCTTCAGGCGTTGAAGCAGGGGCAGGAACTGGTTGAACAGTATATCCCCCACTAGCCAGCAACTTAGCACACGCCGGTGCCTCAGTTGATTTAACCATCTTCTCGCTGCATCTGGCAGGTATCTCTTCTATTCTAGGAGCAATTAATTTCATTACCACAATTATTAATATGAAACCCCCTGCTATCTCGCAGTATCAAACCCCTCTATTTGTGTGGGCCGTACTAATCACAGCCGTCCTACTCCTGCTCTCACTCCCAGTTCTTGCCGCCGGCATTACAATGCTACTCACAGATCGTAATCTAAATACAACCTTCTTCGACCCAGCGGGAGGGGGAGATCCTATCCTTTACCAACACCTATTCTGATTCTTCGGACATCCTGAAGTATATATTCTAATTCTGCCAGGATTTGGTATGATCTCCCACATTGTAGCCTACTACGCTGGTAAAAAAGAACCATTCGGCTACATGGGTATGGTTTGAGCCATGATGGCCATTGGACTACTAGGGTTCATCGTATGAGCCCACCACATGTTCACAGTAGGGATGGACGTAGACACTCGAGCCTACTTCACATCCGCAACAATGATTATCGCGATCCCAACAGGGGTAAAAGTCTTCAGCTGACTAGCCACACTGCACGGAGGGTCTATCAAATGAGAAACCCCTATGCTATGAGCACTAGGATTCATTTTCCTATTTACAGTAGGAGGACTAACTGGTATTGTACTAGCCAACTCATCCCTAGATATTGTACTTCACGACACATATTATGTAGTTGCCCACTTCCACTACGTCCTATCAATGGGTGCTGTCTTCGCAATCGTAGCAGGCTTCGTGCACTGATTCCCACTATTCACAGGCTACACGCTTCATGGCACATGAACAAAAATCCACTTCGGAGTTATGTTTGTCGGCGTAAATCTTACATTCTTCCCACAACACTTCCTGGGCCTAGCCGGAATGCCACGACGGTACTCTGATTACCCAGATGCCTATACTCTCTGAAACACAGTTTCCTCTATCGGGTCTCTAGTATCACTAGTAGCAGTAATTATGTTCCTATTTATTATCTGGGAAGCATTTGCTGCCAAACGAGAAGTAATGTCCGTAGAACTAGCAGCAACTAATGTAGAGTGACTGCACGGCTGCCCTCCGCCTTACCACACATTTGAAGAACCTGCATTCGTTCAAGTTCAGGTCCAGGCCCAGTCACGCTAGCACCTACTACTCAACAAGTTACGAGAAAGGGAGGAGTCGAACCCCCATAGGATAGTTTCAAGCCATCCACATAACCGCTCTGTCACTTTCTTATAAGACGCTAGTAAAACTGATTATTACACTGCCTTGTCGAGGCAGAATTGTGGGTTTAAGTCCCGCGCGTCTTGTCAGTTAATGGCACATCCCTCGCAACTAGGTTTCCAAGACGCAGCTTCACCCCTTATAGAAGAACTCCTCCATTTCCACGACCACGCCCTAATGATCGTATTCTTAATTAGCACCTTCGTACTTTACATTATTGTAGCAATAGTAACCACTAAGCTCACCGATAAGTACCTGGTAGATTCCCAAGAAATTGAGATCATTTGAACGGTTCTACCCGCAGTAATTCTAATTATAATTGCCCTTCCCTCACTACGAATTCTATACCTAATGGATGAAATTAACGATCCCCACCTTACAATTAAAGCCGTAGGACATCAGTGATACTGAAGCTACGAGTATACAGATTATGAAGACCTGGGCTTTGACTCTTATATGATTCCCACCCAAGATCTAGAAACTGGTCAATTCCGACTACTTGAAGCCGACCACCGAATGGTCGTTCCCCTCGAGTCCCCTATTCGAGTCCTGGTATCAGCAGAGGACGTACTGCACTCATGAGCAGTTCCTTCTCTAGGTGTCAAAATGGATGCAGTTCCAGGACGCCTTAATCAGACAGCCTTTATTACTGCCCGGCCAGGAGTCTTCTATGGTCAGTGCTCTGAAATTTGCGGAGCCAACCATAGCTTTATGCCTATTGTCGTTGAGTCAGTTCCTCTTGACTACTTCGAAGACTGATCATTCACGGTACTACAGGACTCTTCGCTAAGAAGCTAAACCGGGCACAGCGTTAGCCTTTTAAGCTAAAGAATGGTGTTTCCCAACCACCCTTAGCGACATGCCTCAATTAGACCCTGCACCTTGACTCGCCATCTTTGTATTCTCCTGATTCATCATACTAACCATTATCCCACCCAAAGTGTTGGCACACACATTCCCAGCTGAGCCCACAGCCCAAAGTGCCGAAGCCCCAAAAACAGACCCTTGAAACTGAACATGCCCGTAGGATTCTTCGAACAATTTATAAGCCCCGTATACCTTGGAATTCCCCTAATTGCAGTAGCCATCGTAATGCCCTGATTTTTCGTAGCCACACCTGGCCCTCGATGACTAAACAGCCGACTGCTTACTCTGCAATCTTGATTTATTAGCCGATTTAACTACCAGCTTCTCATGCCCCTAAAAATAGGAGGACACAAATGAGCCGTCCTCTTCACAACACTTATACTCTTCCTAATGTCACTAAACGTGCTAGGCCTCCTGCCCTACACCTTCACACCTACAACTCAGCTATCAATGAATCTCGGACTAGCCGTGCCCCTCTGACTAACCACCGTACTTATTGGTATGCGCAACCAACCAACAGAATCTCTAGGACATCTACTACCGGAAGGAACTCCTACGCTACTTATTCCAGTCCTTATCATTATCGAGACTATTAGTCTCTTCATTCGACCTCTGGCGCTGGGGGTACGGCTTACTGCCAATCTGACCGCAGGTCATCTGCTCATCCAGCTAATTGCTACCGCCGCATTTGTCCTAACCACGATTATGCCAACTGTGGCCATCCTAACCTCCGTTGTACTATTCCTGCTAACTCTTCTAGAAGTCGCCGTTGCCATGATTCAGGCCTACGTATTTGTCCTCCTACTAAGCCTATACCTACAAGAAAACATCTAATGGCCCACCAAGCACATGCATACCACATAGTTGACCCGAGCCCTTGACCGCTGACAGGAGCCGTTGCCGCCCTGCTTATAACATCCGGCCTCGCTGTCTGATTCCACTTCCACTCTACTACGCTTATGGTAATAGGCACAGCCCTGCTTCTCCTTACCATGTACCAATGATGACGGGATATTGTACGAGAAGGAACTTTCCAAGGACATCACACTCCCCCTGTTCAAAAAGGCCTCCGCTACGGCATGATCCTTTTTATTACCTCAGAAGTTTTCTTCTTCCTTGGGTTCTTCTGAGCCTTCTACCACGCAAGCCTTGCCCCTACCCCTGAGCTAGGAGGCTGCTGACCTCCTACTGGCATTTCCACTCTAGACCCCTTCGAAGTACCACTGCTGAATACAGCAGTTCTTCTTGCCTCTGGGGTTACTGTAACCTGAGCCCACCACAGCATTATGGAAGGAGACCGAGCTCAAGCAATTCAATCTCTAACCCTGACAATTGCACTAGGCTTCTATTTCACCATTCTTCAAGGCATGGAGTACTATGAAGCCCCCTTCACCATCGCAGACGGCGTGTATGGTTCCACATTCTTTGTGGCCACAGGCTTCCACGGCCTGCACGTAATCATCGGCTCTACTTTCCTGGCTATTTGCCTCCTTCGTCAAATTTTCTACCATTTCACATCTGAACATCACTTCGGTTTCGAGGCAGCTGCCTGATATTGACACTTCGTAGACGTCGTATGACTCTTCCTTTACGTATCAATCTACTGATGAGGATCTTAATCTTTCTAGTATAGTATTAGTATCAGTGACTTCCAATCACCTGGTCTTGGTGAGAATCCAAGGAAAGATAATGAACCTGGTAACAACAATTGTAGCAATTGCCGTCCTTTTATCAACGGTCTTAGCTCTAGTATCGTTCTGACTACCCCTTATAAACCCGGACCCCGAAAAACTATCCCCTTACGAATGTGGATTTGACCCCGTCGGCTCAGCCCGTCTGCCTTTCTCCATACGATTTTTCCTAGTAGCAATCCTCTTCCTCCTATTTGATCTGGAAATCGCCCTCCTCCTTCCCCTTCCTTGAGGGGATCAACTCTCTGACCCATTGTCAACTTTCCTCTGGGCCACAGCTGTTCTCGCACTGCTCACACTAGGCCTTATCTACGAATGACTCCAAGGTGGACTAGAGTGAGCTGAGTAGGTGATTAGTCTAAGTAAAACATTTGATTTCGGCTCAAAAGCTTGTGGTTAAAGTCCATAATCGCCTAATGACCCCCGTTCACTTTGCCTTCTCTTGCACCTTTATTCTAGGGCTAATAGGCCTGGCATTCAACCGAGTCCACCTCTTATCCGCCCTCCTATGCCTAGAGGGAATAATGTTGTCCCTATTCATTGCATTTTCCCTGTGAACCCTGCAGTTAGACTCATCCAGCTTTTCAACGTCCCCAATGCTTCTTCTTGCTTTCTCAGCCTGTGAAGCAAGTGCAGGCCTAGCACTGCTAGTAGCCACTGCTCGAACCCATGGCACCGACCGCCTACAAAGCCTAAATCTGCTACAATGCTAAAAGTACTTATCCCAACACTTATGCTAGTACCCACAGCTTGGCTAACCCCCGCTAAGTGGCTGTGACCAACCACACTGGCGCACAGCCTAATTATTGCCCTTATTAGCCTCTCCTGATTAAAAAACATATCCGAAACCGGCTGATCCGAACTTAGCTTGTACATGGCTACCGACCCCCTCTCCACCCCGCTCCTAGTACTCACATGCTGACTTCTCCCTCTAATAATCCTCGCCAGCCAGAATCACACAGCTGGGGAACCTGTAGGTCGACAACGAACCTACATCACCCTACTTACATCACTTCAGATTTTCTTAATTTTAGCCTTCGGTGCAACCGAAATCATTATGTTTTACGTAATGTTTGAAGCCACCCTAATCCCCACCCTTATTATTATCACCCGTTGGGGTAATCAGGCAGAACGCCTAAACGCGGGCACTTACTTTCTTTTCTATACGCTAGCAGGGTCTCTACCCCTATTAGTTGCTCTACTTATTCTACAAAATCACACAGGTACTCTCTCACTACTCACCCTACAATACTCAGACGCAATACATATAACCACCTTCGCCGATAAATTATGATGAGCCGCCTGCCTTCTAGCATTCCTTGTAAAAATACCTCTTTATGGCGTCCACCTCTGGCTGCCCAAAGCACATGTAGAAGCACCTGTTGCTGGCTCAATAGTCCTAGCCGCCGTACTCCTAAAACTAGGAGGCTACGGGATGATGCGAATAATAATTATGCTGGAACCCCTTACCAAAGAACTAAGCTACCCCTTCATCATTTTTGCCTTATGAGGTGTAATTATAACAGGCTCTATTTGTCTTCGGCAAACCGATCTAAAATCCCTGATCGCCTATTCCTCCGTAAGCCATATGGGCCTAGTTGCCGGAGGTATTTTAATTCAAACCCCTTGGGGATTCACAGGAGCCCTAATCCTGATAATTGCTCATGGCCTCACATCTTCCGCACTCTTCTGCCTGGCCAATACTAACTATGAACGCACCCATAGCCGCACAATACTACTAGCCCGAGGGCTGCAAATGGTTCTCCCCTTAATAACTGCCTGATGATTCATTGCCACACTAGCCAACCTAGCTCTTCCACCTCTCCCTAATCTCATAGGAGAACTCATGATCATCACCTCACTGTTCAACTGATCCAACTGAACTCTGGCCTTAACAGGAGCAGGCACACTAATTACTGCCGGCTACTCCCTCTACATATTCCTAATAACACAACGAGGCCCCCTTCCCGCACATATTATTGCCCTAGACCCTTCCCACACTCGAGAGCACCTGCTCATGGCCCTTCACATCATCCCTCTTATCCTCCTAATCCTCAAACCAGAATTAATCTGAGGCTGAACCGGATGTAGATATAGTTTAATTCAAAACGTTAGATTGTGATTCTAAAGTTGGAGGTTAAAATCCTCTTGTCCACCGAGAGAGGCCTGCTGGCACCGGAGACTGCTAATCCTCGCCCCCTTGGTTGGACTCCAAGGCTCACTCGAAGCTTCTAAAGGATAACAGCTCATCCGTTGGTCTTAGGAACCAAAAACTCTTGGTGCAAATCCAAGTAGCAGCTATGCACACCACCTCACTAATAATAACATCGAGCCTAATCATTATCTTCTCCCTCCTCCTCTACCCCGTCCTAACTACCCTGTCCCCCACCCCTTCTGCCCCTGACTGAGCACTCACTCATGTTAAAACTGCAGTTAAATGGGCTTTCTTAGTGAGTCTACTCCCCCTATGCCTCTTCCTAAATGAAGGGGCCGAGACCATTATCACTAATTGAACCTGAATAAATACACTCACCTTTGATATCAACATCAGCCTTAAATTTGACCACTACTCCATCATTTTCACCCCAATTGCCCTCTACGTAACCTGGTCTATTTTAGAATTCGCATCCTGGTATATGCACGCGGACCCGTACATAAATCGCTTCTTCAAATACCTCCTAGTGTTCCTAATCGCTATGATCGTCCTGGTAACAGCCAATAATATGTTCCAGCTCTTTATTGGCTGAGAGGGAGTAGGTATTATGTCATTCCTCCTCATCGGATGATGATACGGACGGGCAGACGCTAACACAGCAGCCCTACAGGCCGTCATCTATAATCGAGTCGGAGATATTGGACTAATTCTAGCAATAGCATGAATAGCAACTAACCTCAACTCATGAGAAATGCACCAAATCTTCAGCATTAGTAAAGACTATGACCTGACCCTCCCCCTATTAGGGCTAATTGTTGCCGCCACCGGCAAATCTGCTCAATTCGGACTTCATCCTTGACTACCCTCTGCTATGGAGGGTCCCACACCGGTCTCTGCCCTACTGCATTCAAGCACAATGGTTGTTGCAGGCATCTTCTTGCTCATCCGAATGAGCCCATTAATAGAAAATAACCCAACAGCCCTAACCCTATGCCTATGCCTAGGCGCCCTAACTACCCTCTTTACAGCCACATGTGCCCTTACCCAAAATGACATTAAAAAAATCGTAGCATTCTCCACATCCAGCCAGCTAGGCCTGATGATAGTAACCATTGGCCTTAATCAACCTCAACTTGCCTTCCTACATATCTGCACACATGCCTTCTTCAAAGCCATGTTATTCCTGTGCTCCGGCTCGATTATTCACAGCTTAAATGATGAACAGGACATCCGGAAGATAGGAGGTATGCACCACCTAACCCCCTTCACATCATCCTGCCTCACCCTAGGCAGCCTTGCTCTCACCGGCACCCCCTTCCTAGCAGGATTCTTCTCTAAAGATGCTATCATCGAAGCCCTTAACACTTCTTACCTTAACGCCTGAGCCCTAATCTTAACACTCCTGGCCACGTCATTTACTGCCGTATACAGCCTCCGTGTAGTCTTCTTCGTATCTATGGGCCACCCCCGTTTCAACTCACTATCCCCAATTAACGAAAATAACCCTGCAGTCATTAACCCTATCAAACGCCTTGCCTGAGGCAGCATCGTAGCAGGCCTACTAATTACCTCAAATATTACCCCAATGAAAACCCCTATTATGTCCATGCCTATGCTACTAAAATTAGCCGCCCTGGCCGTTACCATTTTAGGTCTTCTAACTGCCCTCGAACTTGCCTCATTGACAAGCAAACAATTTAAAACTACACCAGCCCTTGTCCCCCACCACTTCTCAAATATGCTAGGCTTCTTCCCAGCAATTATTCACCGCACCGCCCCTAAACTCAACCTTATCCTAGGCCAAGCGGTTGCTAGCCAAATGGTTGATCAAACATGGTTAGAAAAAGTCGGCCCAAAATCAGTGGTATCCCACAGCATCCCTATGATTACTACAACAAGCAATGCCCAACGAGGTGCTGTCAAAACATACTTAGCACTCTTCCTCCTCACCCTAGCTCTGGCTACCTTAGCCCTCGCCCGCTAGACAACTCGAAGAGCCCCTCGACTTAGCCCACGTGTCAACTCCAACACCACGAATAGCGTCAATAATAGTACTCACGCAGAAATAACTAACATTCCCCCTCCCAAAGAGTACATCAACGCAACCCCTCCTATATCCCCCCGGAATACAGAAAAGTCACCCAGATCGTCAGCCGGAATCCATGATCCCTCATACCAAGTGCCCCCGAACATTCCAGACAACGTTAATACCCCTACAACATACATTAACATGTACAATGCAACAGAGCGGTTTCCCCACGTCTCAGGGTATGGCTCAGCAGCCAGCGCTGCTGAATATGCAAATACCACAAGCATCCCACCCAAATAAATTAAGAACAGGACCAGAGATAAAAAAGGCCCTCCATGACCAACCAGAATACCACAACCCATCCCCGCCACTACTACTAAGCCCAGTGCACCAAAATAAGGCGACGGGTTAGAAGCAACTGCAATTAGTCCTAGTACTAAACCAAATAAAAATAAAGACATTATGTAAGTCATAATTCCTGCCAGGACTTTAACCAGGACTAATGGCTTGAAAAACCACCGTTGTTATTCAACTACAAGAACCCTAATGGCCAGCCTACGCAAAACCCACCCGCTAATTAAAATTGCAAACGACGCCCTAGTTGACCTCCCTGCTCCTTCCAATATTTCAGTATGATGAAATTTTGGATCACTGCTCGGACTCTGCTTAGCTACCCAAATTGTTACAGGACTATTCCTAGCAATACATTACACTTCTGACATCGCCACAGCTTTTTCATCCGTTGCACACATCTGTCGTGACGTTAACTACGGGTGACTAATCCGAAACATGCACGCAAATGGTGCCTCATTCTTCTTTATTTGCATCTACATGCATATCGCTCGGGGGTTATACTACGGATCATATCTTTATAAAGAAACATGAAATGTAGGAGTCGTCCTTCTCCTCCTAGTAATGATGACTGCCTTCGTTGGCTACGTACTACCCTGAGGCCAAATGTCATTCTGAGGTGCTACTGTAATTACTAACCTTCTTTCCGCCGTCCCTTACGTAGGGAACACCCTAGTACAATGAATCTGAGGGGGCTTCTCAGTTGACAATGCAACACTCACACGATTCTTCGCATTCCACTTCCTACTTCCATTCATTATTGCCGCTATGACTATGATTCACCTAATTTTCCTTCACGAGACAGGATCAAACAACCCCACTGGTCTTAATTCTGACGCGGACAAAATTTCATTCCACCCCTACTTCTCATATAAAGACCTCCTCGGGTTTGCGGCCCTATTCGTGGCACTTGTTTCACTAGCACTCTTCTCACCTAATCTACTAGGAGACCCAGACAACTTCACACCGGCTAACCCTCTAGTAACCCCGCCACACATTAAACCCGAATGATACTTCCTATTTGCCTACGCCATCCTACGATCTATTCCTAACAAACTAGGAGGGGTACTTGCCCTTCTTTTCTCAATTCTAGTCTTAATACTAGTACCAATCCTACACACTTCTAAACAACGAGGACTAACCTTCCGCCCACTTACACAGTTCCTATTCTGAACACTTGTAGCTGATGTAATGATCCTAACCTGAATCGGGGGTATGCCAGTTGAACACCCATTCATCATCATCGGACAAGTGGCATCATTCCTCTACTTCTTCCTATTCCTCTTCCTAGTCCCACTTGCGGGCTGAGTCGAGAATAAAGCCCTTCAATGAGCATGCAACAGTAGCTCAGCGTCAGAGCGCCGGCCTTGTAACCCGGATGCCGGAGGTTAAAGTCCTCCCTTTTGCTCAGAGAAGAGTGATTTTAACACCCACCCCTAACTCCCAAAGCTAGGATTCTAAACTAAACTATTCTCTGCAGTACATATATGGTTATTCAACATATATAGTATTTAATGCATAACTGTAACTTCTTGAGGACATATATAGTAAACAGTCCATTAGTACATAATGATGTAGTAAATACACACATGTATTAACACCATATACTTATATAAATGCATACAGGAAATAGATAGAACGAAGGTATTACATAAAGCACTAGCATCTCAAGGTACTTTTACTCAAAGCAAGGATTGTCAGCGATTTAAGATTCATCATACCTGTACCCCCAATAATATACCAAGTCCTCCACAAACCTGATAGCGAGGACATCACCGCGCAGTAAGAACCTACCATCAGTTGATTTCTTAATGCATACGTTTATTGATGGTCAAGGACAGAAATAGTGAGGGTAACACCTAGTGAACTATTCCTGACATCTGGCTCCTACTTCAGGGTCATACATTTGCCCCTTCCTCTATCATTCATCGACGCTTGCATAAGTTAATGCTTTAAACCATAAAACTCGTTACCCAGCAAGCCGAGCGTTCACTCCAGCGGGCAAGGGGTTCTCTTTTTTGTCTTCCTTTCACTTGACATATCAGAGTGCACACGGTATTAAAGAACAAGGTAGAACATCTTCCTTGAACGTGTGAATTCGATGAATTACAGAGGTCAATACTGAAGAGTTGCAAACATTTATCTCATGAGCATAATGTTGATTCACTTCTCCTCATTTATCTGTTATCGCCCCCTTCTTCGTTTATTTGCGTAAACCCCCCTACCCCCCTACACCCCTGAGATCGCTAAGACTCCTGAAAACCCCCCGGAAACAGGAAAACCTCTAGATGTATATTTTTAACCCAAAATGTGTTTTATACATTATTATAATAATTCACAC